GATTGGTATTAGTCTGGATACGGCAAAATCATTCTATTAGATCGAATAAGTACATTCGATCTAATAAGTACCTTGTGTCAGAATTGAGAAATTCTATGGCTCGGATCTTTAGTATTCTATTATTTATTACCTGTGTCTACTATTTAGGCAGAATACCGTTACCCATTCTTACTAAGAAACTTACTAATAAACTGAAAGAAACCTCAAAAACGGAAGAAAAGGAGGATCCGGGCAAAATCGATGAAACGGAAAAAATCCGAGTGAATGGAAAGGAAAAAACAAAGGATGAACTCCACTTTCCCTTTACAGAGACAGGATATAACAATAGCCCAGTTTATGAGGATTCTTATCTGAATAGGAAGGGTAATCAAGAAAATTCGAAATTAAACGAGAAAGGGGGTAAAAATGAAAAAAAGAAACAAAAAAATGGATACATAAGAGAAATAGAGAAATTTTGAAAAATCTCTTGTGACTCTTCTTTTCGATTATAACAAATGGAATCGTCCATTTCGCTACATAAAAAATAATAGAATTTACGGAGATGTGCGAAATGAAATGGCACAATATTTCTTTCACACACCCAAAAGTAAAACTAATCTAAAAAAAAGAATTTCTTTTACATATCCACCCAGTTTATCCATTTTTTTGGAAATAATAAAAAAAACAGTTTTGTTGACACTAACTAAAACTTCCCTTTTTAACACCCATTCTCTTTCTCTTTATCCTAAAAACCGACAAAGTAATAATACAAACAGCGAGTTTCGAACTAGAATTGAAACTTTAGAAAAAGAATTTCCTTTTCTTGATATACTAGAAACACGAATTAGATTATGTACTGAGGATACTCACAACGAATATTTTCCTAAAATGTACGATCCCTTGTTGAATGGCCCATACCGTGTAAGAATAAAAAAAAAACCGTTACTTGATAATCTGAAAACTTCTAAAGAGAATTTTAGAGAGACGGTTGGTTTAAATCAGATTCATGGTATCCTTTTTACATATCCTAATTCCGATAAAATTGAACCGAAAGGGTACGCAGTTCAATATAATAATAATAAATTATTACTAGAAATTGATAATTTATTACTATTAAGCGGTGAATTTTATACTGAACCAAACCATAATTTAAATTTTAATCCTTGTTTATTGCCAGACCAAAAAGAAGTAAAAAGAGATTTCGAAAAAGAAAGAGAATTTTTCAAAAATTTCTCCAAGACCGTTCGAAACCACCCTAATCTCACCAAGATTAGAAAAGAATCTAGTGGAAGAAAAGAAATCAGTAAAAGAATTCCCCGGCGGTCATATAAATTAATCACCGAGTTCCAACAACGATCAATCGATCGTCAAGTTCGCTTAAGAAAAGCCAAACGTGTAGTGATTTTCACTGCTATCAAGAAAAAGACTGATACTAATCTCAAGAATCCAAGAAAGGTAGTAGTTTTGAGACAGTATTCCCAAAAATCTGATTTTCACCGGAGAATAATTAAAGGTTCTATCCGCGCTCAAAGACGTAAAATTGGTCTGTGGGAACCGTTTCAAGCAAATGCGCATTCTCCTCTTTTTTTGGACAGAATCAAAAAATACCCTTGGTTTTCATTTGATAGATCCGGACTTTTTAAAGTTATTTTTCCAAAGTGGATACACAATCGGATTGACTTCAAAATTATGGAAAATACATATGAAGAAACAAAAAAAGAACATAAAAAAGAAAAGGATAAAAAAGAAGAGAACAAACGAAAAGAGCAAACCCGAGTAGATATAGCTGAAGCATGGGATAGCACTTCACTTGCCCAATTAATAAGGGGTTTTATGCTAATAACCCAATCGAATTTTAGAAAATATATTCTATTGCCTTCATTGATAATAGCAAAAAATATTGGACGTATGGTTTTATTGCAAGTTCCTGAATGGTTTGAGGATCTACAGGAATGGAATAGAGAACTGCATATTAAATGTACCTATAATGGTGTTCAATTATCGGAAACTGAATTTCCGAGAAATTGGTTAAGAGATGGTATTCAGATAAAAATCCTATTTCCTTTCTGCCTGAAACCTTGGCACAGGTCTAAACTACGACCCTCTCATAGAAATCTAATGCAAAAAAAAAAAGAAATAAATGATTTTTGTTTTTTAACAGTTTGGGGAATGGAAACCGATCTTCCTTTTGGTTCTCCCCGAAAACGATCTTCCTTTTTTAAACCTATTTTTAAGAAATTGGAAACAAAGATTGGAAAATCGAAAAATGCCTATTTCTTGGCTCGAAAAATCTTAAGGGGAAAGACGAAATTAGTTTCAAAACAAATAAAAAATTGGGTTATACAAAATTCATTTTTAGAAAAAAAAAAAAGAAGGGTATTTTCAAAATTAAACCCAATCCTATTTTTTAGTGTAAGCAAGGTCTATAATTCGAATCAAACAAAAAAGAACAAAGATTCTACAAGCATCAATGAGATAATTCCTGAATCATTTAGTAGTCAAATTCAACCTTCTAACCGGACAATGACAGAAAAAAAAACCAAGGATCTGACTGCTAGAGCAATCACAATCCGGAATCAAATAGAACGGATGACAAAGGATAAAAAAAAAAACACAGGAATTTATATTAGCGCTAACAAAAGAAGTTATAAAGGTAAAAGATTAGAATCTTCAAAAAATATTTTGGAAATAATAAAACGGAGAAATCTTCGATTAATCTCGAAAATCTATTTCTTTAGAAAATTTTTTTTTGAAAGAATATACACAAATCCTTTTTTGTCTATCATTAATCTTTCCAAACTCATTAAACAACTTTTTCTCGACTCAATAAACAAATTTATCAATAAATTGATAAATATTAATGAAGCAGATGAAGAAAGAGTTACTAAAAAAAACGAAAATCCAATTCACTTTATTTCAATTATTTCAACTATACAAAAGTCAATTAATACTATTAGGAATCAAACAAACTCCCAAAAATGTTGCTACGTATCCTACTTGTCACAAGCATACGTATTTTACAACTTATCACAAACTCAAGGTATTCATTTTGATAAAAGATATGTTTTGAAATATCACGATTACGGAATTCCTTTTTTTGTTAAGACTGAAATAAAAAATTCCTTTGAAGGGATAATTGACTCGGAATTAAGTCATAAGAAACGCTTGAATTATGGAATAAATCGCTGGAAAACCTGGTTAAAGAAATTAAAACAACACTATCAATACAATTTATCTGAGATTCGAGGGTCTAGATTACTACCCAAAAGGCGAGGCAATCAAATTTATCAACATCCTATGGCTCAAACTTGTAAAAGAGGTTCATATGAAAAAGATGGATTAATCTCGTTCAAAAAACAAAACACTGTTGAAGTCTATTCCTTAGGGAATCAAAAAGAGAATTTTCAAAAATACTCTCGATATGATCTTTTATCATATCAATCTAGTAATTCTGAAAATGAAAATAAAAGGGACTCGTCTATTTATGGATCAACTTTTGAAACACAAGTAAATAGAAAACAAGATAGTTATTACAATTCAAACACGCATAAATACAACTTTTTTGATATATGGGGAAGCAGTCCTATTACTAATTATATAGGAAAGAGCGATAGAAAATCTATGGAAAAAAATCCTGATAGAAAGTATTTTGATTGGAAAACTCTCCATTTTGGTCTTAGCCAAAAGATCGCTATTGGGTACTGGATCAAGACCGATACCAAGAGTAATCAAAATACTAAGATGAAGACTAAGAATTATCAAATAACTGATAAAATTGCTAAAAAAACCCTTTTGTATCTTACGCTTCCGAAAAAACCTAAAATTAAGTTACCAAATTCCCCCAAAACCTTTTTAGATTGGACGGGAATGAATGAGGAAATACTAAAGTGTCCCATCTCAACTCTAGATCTTTGGCTCTTCCCAGAATTTTTGATACTTTATAATCTATATAAAATGAAACCTTGGGTTATATCAAGTAAAGTACTTCTTTTACGAAGGAATCTAAATCAAAATGTTCGTCGGGAAAATAAAAACATCGTAGACAAAAAAGAAGTTGAATGTGTTATACCCTCGAATAAAAAAAATCTAAATCAAAAAGAATTTCCGACAAACAAAGGAGATCTTAGATCAGATGCACAAAAACGGGTGAATCTGGAATCCCACTCCTCAATAAACCATCAAAAAGATATTGAAAAACATTTTGTAGGATCAAAGGAGGGTAAAAAGAAAAAACAATATAAAAGCAAGACAGAAGCAGAACTCGATTTATTGCTGAAACGTTATTTACTTTTTCAATTGAGATGGGGTGACACTTTGAATCAAAGAATGATCAATAATATCAAAATATATTGTCTACTGCTTAGACTGGTAAATCCAAGAAAAATTACTATATCTTCGATTCAGCGAAGAGAAATGACCTTGGATATATTGCTAATTCAGAAGAATTTCAGTTTTGTAGAATTGATCAAAAGGGGGCTATTAGTTATCGAACCCGCTCGTCTGTCTGTAAAAAACGATGGACAATTTATTCTGTATCAAACTTTATGTATTTCATTGGTTCATAAGAGTAAGCAAAAAAATGATCAAGGATACCCAGAACAAGCAGATATTGATAAGAATGCTTTTGATTTCCTTGTTCCTGAAACTATTTTACCTCATAAATATCGTAGAGAGTTTAGAATGAAAATTTGTTTCAATTCCAAAAATACGAATACAAATCCAGTACCAGTATTTTACAAGGCGAGCAGCTGTAGTCAATTTTTGAACAAACATAAGCATCTTGATAAAAAAAAGAATGAATTAATTAAAGTCAAGTTTTTTACTTGGCCTAATTATCGATTAGAGGATTTAGCTTGTATGAATCGCTATTGGTTTGATACAAATAATGGCAGTCGTTTCAGTATGTTAAGGATATATATGTATCCCAGGTTGAAACGTTGTTGGTAGCCTAGTTTTCCTAGATATATTCTATCCTTTAGGGTATACGAGAGCAAAAAGATTTGTGCGTGTGCCACTTTATCGCCCGTTCGAATATATGATCCAAAAATAACTAACGTATCAATTAGACCTAGAAATCAATTAACAGAATCTTTTTTATTTTAGGTCTACATTATGCGCGGTTGGAAATGTAAAAAAGTGCTTATACCTTTCTGAATAAAATTGAATTTTGAATTCGATATCTCTCGCCCATAAATAAATTCAAATTGTTGTATATACCACAGTAAAATTACTAACATTATTCTTACTCATCAGTCAAATCCATACCGTTAAAAAAATTGGAAGAGGGAAAATCTTTTATGATCAAAAAAGTATTCATTTCGGTTAGCTCTAAAGAAGAAAACAGGGGGTCTGTTGAATTTCAAATATTCAGTTTTACCAATAAGATACGGAGGCTTACTTCACATTTAGAATTGCACAAAAAAGATTATTTATCTCAGAGAGGGTTGCGAAAAATTTTAGGAAAACGCCAACGACTGTTGGCTTATTTGTCAAAAAAAAATGGAGCACATTATAAAGAATTAATTGGTCAATTGAGTATTAGAGAGACAAAAATTCGTTAATTCAAAAATTCATGTTGTTTTAAGTGCTTCTTTTTTTTATTCCTTAATTCGAATTTTTGATTTTAAATTTTTATTAATTTCTTTTCACTTTCAGTAATTCATGGAAGAATGAATCAATAAAAAACTTATGACTGGTCAGGCTACAAGAAAAGACCTTATGATACTAAATATGGGTCCTCACCACCCATCAATGCATGGTGTTCTTCGGCTCATCCTTACTCTAGACGGCGAAAATGTTGTTGACTGTGAACCAATATTGGGTTATTTACATAGAGGGATGGAGAAAATTGCGGAAAATCGAACAATTTTACAATATTTACCTTATGTAACGCGTTGGGATTATTTAGCTACTATGTTCACAGAAGCAATAACTGTAAACGGTCCCGAACAATTAGGAAATATTCAAGTACCTAAAAGAGCTAGTTATATCCGAGTAATTATGTTGGAGTTGAGTCGTCTAGCTTCCCATTTGTTATGGCTCGGGCCCTTTATGGCAGATATTGGCGCACAGACCCCTTTCTTTTTTATTTTTCGAGAAAGAGAATTGATTTATGATCTATTCGAGGCTGCTACAGGTATGCGGATGATGCATAATTATTTTCGTATCGGAGGGGTAGCTGCTGATCTACCTCATGGCTGGATAGATAAATGTTTAGATTTTTGTGAGTTTTTTTTAGCAGGAGTTGCTGAGTATAAAAAGCTTATTACATGTAATCCCATTTTTTTAGAACGGGTTGAGGGTGTAGGTATTATTGGTCGAGAAGAAGCACTAAATTGGGGTTTATCAGGACCAATGTTACGAGCTTCCGGAATCCAATGGGATCTTCGTAAAGTTGATCGTTATGAGTGTTACGACGAATTGGATTGGGAGGTTCAATGGCAAAAGGAAGGGGATTCATTAGCTCGTTATTTAGTACGAATCGGTGAAATGACAGAATCTGTAAAAATTATACAACAGGTTCTGGAGGGACTTCCAGGGGGACCCTATGAGAATTTAGAAATCCGACGCTTTGCTAGAGTAAAAGATATCGACTGGAATGATTTTGAATATCGATTTATTAGTAAAAAACCTTCTCCAACCTTTGAATTGTCCAAACAAGAACTTTATGTGAGAGTCGAAGCCCCAAAAGGAGAATTGGGCATTTTTCTAATAGGAGATCGGAGTGTTTTTCCTTGGAGATGGAAAATACGACCGCCGGGTTTTATCAATTTGCAAATTCTCCCTCAGTTAGTTAAAAGAATGAAATTGGCTGATATTATGACGATACTGGGGAGCATAGATATCATTATGGGAGAAATTGATCGTTAAATGGATACAACAGAAATACAAGTTATCAACTCTTTTTACAGATTTGACTCCTTAAATTTAATTAATTTTAAAGGGGTATATGGAATCATATGGTCGCTTGTCCCTATTTTTACTCTTGTATTAGGAATCATAACAGGTGTACTCGTAATTGTTTGGTTAGAAAGAGAAATATCCGCGAGTATACAACAACGTATTGGACCTGAATACGCGGGCCCCTTAGGAATTCTTCAAGCTCTAGCAGATGGTACAAAACTGCTTTTCAAAGAGAATCTTCTTCCATCTAGAGGTGATGCTCGTTTATTCAGTATCGGACCATCCATCGCAGTCGTAGCAATTTTACTAAGTTATTCAGTAATTCCTTTTGGCTACCACCTTGTTCTAGCCGATCTTAGTATTGGTGTTTTTCTATGGATCGCTATTTCAAGCATTGCTCCCATTGGACTTCTTATGTCGGGATATGGATCAAATAATAAATATTCCTTTTTGGGTGGTCTACGAGCCGCTGCTCAATCAATTAGTTATGAAATACCATTAACTTTGTGTGTACTATCAATATCTCTACGTGTGATTCGGTGAAATAAAGGATTTCGACTACCTTTTTTTGAATTCTAATTAAGAAAGTCAAGTTAAATGAGTTGAGTATATATTTTTCATTTTTCTTTGATCATTCAGGTTGATGAATAAAACCCAATAGTTATATGGGTGAAAGAAAACAGCTTCTAATTTTGCAGTAAAGGATGAATTCTCATTTCCTATGTACAAGGATTAAGTAAAAGCAAACATAAGTAGTAGAGACTGTTTACCCCAGGATTGGTTACTTATTCATCACTTCTTGAAGCGGGTTTAAAAGATCGATTCTCTGTAGTTTTTTTATATCTATTACATAGGTATATTTATTTAAAATACAAAAAGAAGTTCAGGTTGAACAAAATTGAGTGGGTGGTTAGGAAGACTAAGATACACAAAGGATTAGTAATTGGGATTTTCTAAGTTATCCGCGAGAACATCTCTATACATTAAAGGAATTTGAATTGGGCTTTTAGTTGGTAGAAATGATCAAGAAGTACTACCCACGATTCCGATTCAGAGTATGCTCCTATCCGTCGATTAAAAAAAATAACTATTACGAACGAAGTAATCTTTTACTTTTGGGAAAATCCCTTTATATGAGAAATATATGAGAAAGGAGAATAGGAGCGAAATAAAATAGACGAAGTCAAAAAAAAAAAGATATCCTGACCTTTATTCTTTTTTTCTTTTTTATATGCTTATATATTCTATTTTTGTTATAAAAAAGTCGAATTCTTTTTCGTTATTGAAAATACTAGGTTGAAATATCTATTTGTTGCTCTTACAAAAAGTTTTTTATTTTTTATTCAAAGATTAAATTATTGATCAACAAAGAAAGAGGCAATTCATAAAATTAATCAAATTAAAAGATAAGATCAATTCCGAAGCATTTTTTAATTAATATTAAATACTAAAAAAATATAGCAAACAGAATTCCGTTGATTTAATTTGGGACCTTAAGAGAAGTTTCAACTCTATCCTAAAAAATATAAAAATCAATAATAATGGGATGTCCTTATATTTAGCTGTGATCTTTGAGGAGCCGTATGAGGTGAAAATCTCATGTACGGTTCTGGAATAGCGATGAAACGGTGTAATTCTGATCGACTATAATTATCTAACAGTTCAAGTACAGTTGATATAGTTGAAGCACAGTCAAAATATGGTTTTTGGGGGTGGAATCTGTGGCGTCAACCTATAGGATTTTTCATTTTTTTGATTTCTGCTCTAGCCGAGTGTGAAAGATTACCTTTTGATTTACCAGAAGCAGAAGAAGAGTTAGTAGCCGGTTATCAAACCGAATATTCCGGCATCAAATTTGGTTTATTTTACCTTGCTTCTTATCTTAATCTACTAGTTTCTTCATTATTTGTAACAGTTATTTACTTCGGAGGTTGGAATCTTTCAATTCCCTCTCTATTTATTCCTGACATTTTTGTCAGAAATAAACTGGGGAAAGTCTTTGGAATAATAATAAGTATCTTTATTACATTAGGTAAAACTTATTTGTTCTTGTTCATTCCTATTGCTACAAGATGGACTTTACCAAGGCTGCGAATGGACCAACTATTAAATCTTGGTTGGAAATTTCTTTTACCTATTTCTCTAGGTAATCTATTATTAACAACTTCGTCTCAACTTCTTTCGCTCTAAGGTATTAGAATAGTCTTTATTCACGACTTGTCTCAAACAAGAGAAAAAAGCAAGTATTTTGAATTTATACATATTCACAATATGTTTCCTATGTTAACTGAGTTGATGAATTATGGTCAACAAACAATACGAGCCGCCCGGTACGTAGGTCAAGGTTTCACAATTACTCTGTCTCATGTGAATCGTTTACCGATAACTATTCAATACCCTTATGAAAAACTGATCACATCAGAACGTTTCCGGGGCCGCATCCATTTTGAATTTGATAAATGCATCGCTTGTGAAGTATGTGTTCGTGTATGTCCTATCGATCTACCCGTTGTAGATTGGAAATTTGAAAGTAATATTCGAAAGAAACGATTGTTTAATTACAGTATTGATTTTGGAATCTGTATATTTTGTGGTAATTGTATCGAGTATTGTCCGACAAATTGTTTATCAATGACTGAAGAATATGAACTTTCGACTTATGATCGTCATGAATTGAATCATAATCAAATTGCTTTAGGTCGGTTACCGACATCAGTAATTGGCGATTACACAATTCGAACAATTTCGAATTCACCTCAAATAAAAAATGTATAAACCCTCTGATTCAAAAAAATTACCAATTAGTTAGAACTATATAACTAGTAAATCAAAAAAAACATATATATAAATAAAAAAGGCTCCCTTTGGATCTAAAAAAAAAAGAAAAGAAGAAGCTTTTGTTTGATCAATGTTTGATCAATCACGATATTGGCTAAAATATTCATTTAATCCGTATTTCAAATATTTGTATATTAGAGTAATTATTTGAAAATAGAAATTTTCAAATTCTTTTTTAGGGGGTTTAATTACAATGCCCAAGAACACTATCTACATCAAGTCACACCCACTCAACTTTCATTTAGTTTTAATTAAGTTTAGTTAAGTTAAGAAGTATCATAAACATAAACCAAACGGAGTCTCTTCTTTTTTGTTTTTCCTGGTTAGATCAATAAAGTCATGAAATACCTTCATTTCTATCTTTTTTCAATTTAAATTCAATGGATTTACCTGAACCAATACCGGATTTTATTTTAGTCTTTCTGGGATCAAGTCTGATCTTAGGGGGTTTAGGGGTCGTATTACTCCCCAATCCAATTTTTTCTGCTTTTTCGCTGGGATTGGTTCTGGTTTGTATATCCTTAATCTATATTCTACTGAGTTCTTACTTTGTAGCTGCTGCGCAGCTACTGATTTACGTCGGAGCTATAAATATTTTAATTCTTTTTGCTGTGATGTTCATGAATGGTTCAGAATATTCCAAATATTTTAATCCTTGGACAGTTGGGGATGGAATTACTTGGATGGTTTCCACAAGTCTTTTTATTTCACTAATTACTACTATTTCAGATACGTCATGGTACGGGATTATTTGGACTACAAGATCAAACCAGATTGTGGAGCAAGATTTGATAATTAATAGTCAACAAATTGGAATTCATTTATCAAGAGATTTTTTTCTTCCATTTGAACTTATTTCAATAATTCTTTTAGTTGCTTTAATAGGCGCCATTGCTGTAGCTCGTCAATAAGTCAATAACAATAATAAATTATCAATGAAAAAATTTCATATTTGTTATATGTGATTCAATCGAATCGGTTGAATTTTTCTTTCGATTAAAAATAATGATATTTAGAAGGAGTTGCTTAACGATGCTAGAACATGTACTTGTTTTGAGTGCCTATTTATTTTGTATAGGCATCTATGGATTGATCACAAGTCGAAATATGGTTAGGGCCCTTATGTGTCTTGAACTTATACTGAATGCAGTTAATATGAATTTTGTAGCCTTTTCTGATTTTTTTGATAATCGTCAATTAAAGGGAGAAATCTTATCAATTTTTGTTATAGCTATTGCAGCCGCTGAAGCAGCTATTGGACCGGCTATTGTTTCAGCAATTTATCGTAATCGAAAATCAACTTGTATTAACGAATCCAATTTGTTGAGTAATTGAGTAAGTAGTATTTATTATATCTCGTATTAACGAATCCAATTTGTTGAATACGAGTATTAATTCTATAAATTTGAATATTTCAAATATTCAATATTATATTAATAAAAAAATACAAAAATAAATAAATTCGAATTCGTATAGTTAATACATTAAGGTATGATCTTGGATAAAAAACTAGATTAAATCAAAGTATTTTGGCCTTGTCTACTAAAGCAATCCAGAAATAGATTGATTCAAAAATTCTGACAACTTATTGATTCGTCTGATATCTAAATGTATGGTTTGTTTCTAAGATTACCAGATCGGAATCTTATAACGTTCAAAAATGTATAGATCCAATGTCACATTCAGTAAAGATTTATGATACATGTATAGGATGTACTCAATGTGTCCGAGCTTGCCCAACCGATGTATTAGAAATGATACCTTGGGACGGATGTAAAGCAAAACAAATCGCTTCTGCTCCAAGAACAGAAGACTGCGTTGGTTGTAAAAGATGCGAATCTGCCTGTCCAACAGATTTCTTGAGTGTTCGAGTTTATTTATGGCATGAAACAACTCGCAGTATGGGGCTAGCTTATTAATACGCTCTAGAAAACTAGACTTGAACCCATTTTATTTTTTTTACCGACAAAACCTGTGCTCAAAATATTCTTATGAGCACAGGTTTTTCTGGTCCAAGTATATCTTGTCTTTACCACGAATTTTTTTCCTTGGTTAACGCTAATTGTAGTTTTTCCAATATCGGCGGGTTCCTTAATTTTATTTTTTCCGCATAGAGGAAATAAGATCATTCGATGGTATACCATTTGTATATGCATATTAGAATTCCTTTTAATCACCTATACATTTTGTTATCATTTCCAACCAGATGATCCATTAATACAACTAGTGGAGGATTATAAATGGGTCAGTTTTTTTGATTTCCATTGGAGATTAGGAATAGATGGACTTTCTATAGGACCCATTTTACTAACAGGATTCATTACCACTTTAGCTACTTTATCGGCTTGGCCGGTTACTAGAGATTCTCGATTATTTCATTTCCTGATGTTAGCAATGTACAGCGCGCAAATAGGATCATTTTCTTCTCGAGACCTTTTACTTTTTTTCATCATGTGGGAGTTAGAATTAATTCCCGTTTATCTACTTCTATCCCTGTGGGGAGGAAAGAAACGTCTGTACTCGGCTACAAAATTTATTTTGTACACCGCGGGAGGCTCCATTTTTCTAGTAATGGGAGTTCTGTGTATGGGTTTATATGGTTCTAATGAGCCAATATTAAATTTTGAAACATTAGCAAATCGGTCGTATCCTGCGGCCTTAGAAATACTATTCTATATTGGTTTTTTTATTGCTTTTGCTGTCAAATCACCGATTATACCTTTACATACATGGTTACCAGATACCCACGGAGAAGCACATTATAGTACTTGTATGCTTCTAGCTGGAATCTTATTAAAAATGGGAGCGTATGGATTGGTTCGTATCAATATGGAATTTTTTTCTCACGCCCATTATCTGTTTTCCCCTTGGTTAGTAATAGCAGGCACAATTCAAATAATCTATGCGGCTTCCACATCTCTTGGCCAACGGAATTTAAAAAAAAGAGTAGCGTATTCGTCTATATCCCATATGGGCTTTATAATTATAGGAATTGGTTCGATAAGTGATACAGGGCTTAATGGGGCTCTTTTACAAATAATATCTCATGGATTTATTGGTGCTGCACTTTTTTTCTTGTCGGGGACGACTTATGATAGAATATGTCTTGTTTATCTTGACGAAATGGGCGCAATAGCTATCCCAATGTCAAAAGTATTCACGATGTTCAGTAGCTTTTCGATGGCTTCGCTTGCATTACCGGGTATGAGTGGCTTTGTTGCTGAATTGATCGTCTTTTTTGGAATAATTACGAGCCAAAAATTTTTTTTACTGCCAAAAATGCTAATTACTTTTCTAATGGCAATTGGAATCATATTAACTCCTATTTATTCATTATCTCTGTCACGACAGATGTTCTACGGATACAAGCTTTTTAATGCTCAAAACTCTTATTTTTTTGATTCTGGACCACGAGAGTTATTTCTTTCAATTTCTCTCTTTTTACCCGTCCTAAGTATTGGTATGTACCCCAATTTCATTTTTTCACTGTCGGTTGACAGGGTCGAAATAATTTTATCTAATTATTTTCTAAACGGTTTTCATAACTAAACTTAAAAATGCTATGATTTGAAAATTGTTCATTCGACACTAAAAAGTTTTTTAAATTTCTAATAAGTCATTTATAAATAAAGAAAATTGAAACCCATATGGATACGAATCATATGAATCGATACAATATTGTATCGATTCATACGATTCGTGTCGGTTCACACAAAATTTTTATATGCACATACTCTGTTGTAGTCGTAAGATACACTCGTGAATTTAATTATATGCTAAAGGAAAGGAACCATAACTATGCAACCCTATTCCAAATAGATTGACCCCAAAGTAGCATATCCAAATTATAAGAAAGCCTATAGACGCTATAATTGCCGAATTTTCTCCTTGCAAGTTTCGATTTGTTCGAGTATGTAAATAAATCGCGAATATGATCCAAGTAATAAATGCCCACGTTTCTTTTGGGTCCCAATTCCAATACGATCCCCATGCTTCATTAGCCCATACTGCTCCCGAAAGAATACCTGTGGTTAAAAATAGAAATCCTAAACTAATAACCCGATAACTCCAATAATCCAATTCTTGAATCAATTGCGATCTGTAATAATTATTGGCGAAAAAGAAATTCTTTTTTTGGATTTTTAAAAGATTATTTCTTTCACCGATATATTCAATTTTCCCAAAGGTAAATGAATCGTGTACTAAAAAATGACTTTGACAAAAAATAAAAAAAATATTTATGCTTTTTCGAGATGTAATCACTAGGAGTGCTGCTGATAATAATGATCCACATAAAAGGGACGCATAACCCAATATCATCATCGTTACGTGCATTATTAACCACTCAGATTGAAGAGCAGGTACTAATATTGAAGATTGGCGTATTTCCGTTAAAAGCCCTGACATCGAAAAGACTTGAGTAAAAACAGCACTTGAACCCGTTATTATGCTTACTAAATTTTTCTTTTTTTTGAAATACAGAACTATATGAATAAGAGAAAAACTCCATGATAGGAAGATTAATGATTCGTATAAATCACTTAGTGGAAAATGACCCGAATAAATCCAACGCGTAACTAATAATCCTGTTATACAAAAAAAACTAGCTAGCAGGCCTTTTTCGGACAAATGAGATAATTGTACCACTTCATCTACAAAAAAAAAAGTTATTAAACGAATTAGAATTACAATTGAAAGAATCGAAAAGGAAATATGAGTTAATATATGTTCTAAGGTTGAAAATATCATACAAAATCTTAAAAAATGCGTTGCCGAAATGCAACTCAAGAGTTGAATTAATTATAGAATCTATTTTTACTTTTTAAAAGATTTTAAAAAATGACATGCCGCTACTCGGACTCGAACCGAGATGCTTTAGCACTGCTTCCTAAGAGCAGCGTGTCTACCAATTTCACCATAGCGGCTTGTGTTGAACTTATAATAGCTAATGAATAAACAATCGTCGAGACTTTAGAAGTCCATTAAGAGGAATTTTTTTAGTTTATTTTTCCTAAAAGTATCAATTTATTAAATATTAGTTCAAATGGGGATTTGAACGTTCGTTAGTTTAGGGACTTAGGGGCTTTCGTGGGTTTTCGGCTTCCCTAGAATTTTATTCTAACTAGATAATTCGAATCTCAAATCGCAATTTTAATGAACTTTTTTATCTTTTATTTAATTTCAGAAATCAAATGGAACAAAAGAATTTATTTTAGGTTATCAATGAAGAAAAAACAGAAAAAGAAGACATCCAAATTAGATAAATTGTTCCTATTAAAAGTTCTTACTAAGTTCTTGATTTAATTGAGTTGATAATAGGAGATATATGAGTAATTTATATATTAATTCCTACAAATCGAAAAATAATAAAGTTATTCGAAAGTATTTCAAACTATTGGTTAATTCAATTAACCAAATATCTTAATATCTAGAGAAAAGATAAAAAAAGAGAGATAAAACGAAAAATTGTCGTATTTTTTCTAGTAAATGTAACAAAAAAAGTGTTGACGGGGAACCTAAGCTTCCCCGTTCTGGAAATGCAAAAATCCGCGCAAAAAAACCTTTTCTTGTGTTCATTCGTTTGTCAGAAACATTTTTATTTTTTATCAAAAAAGGTATTTGTTTTTCCTAAATTCAGTAAAAAAAGAACCAACCCTTTCCCTTTTTTTACTGAATTTAGTAAATAATCTAAAATTGACGACTCGAAAATAAAAGATAAAAGAGTAAGCTGCGTTTCATTTTCTATTTCCTATAAAATTGACAATTTCCATTATCTAGTGAGTTGATTTAATAAAGAAAAAATGAGTCAATTTTTAAATGCATTCAGACTATTCCAACTTTATTACTTATTTGTTTTTTGTTTGCTGCACAAAAAAACTTTTTGAATTTCCAGTCGAAAGAGATTTACCTAATGAAAAAGCTTTTAAAGCGGTCCAATATCCCTTCTTTTTCCAAATATTTTTACGAATATGCTTTTTTGATGTAGAAATGCGCTTTTTTGGAACTGCCATTTAAAAAGAATTCCTTGTTGTTCTAGTTGGATGTGAAAGACATGTATTGTTCAAAAGAAGTTCTTCCTTACTATTATATTCATATATTTATTCGATTTATTTGCTAATGAATACTCCCTTCATAAAAAAATAAATAGAATATAAATCTATAAGGTTTGGTTTTTTTCACTTTTTCTATTTCTGAGAATCGACTTAAAATGGTTTTTATTAATTCGTATGCTTATTTATGACTCTTTCTTAGTAAACCCTATATCCAGCAAATTGGTTGTGCTAGAGAAATCAAAATTGTTGAGCTTAAATTTCCTAAATAAAAAGAATCCCCCCTTGCATTTTTTTTTCTGTCTAGTTTCAGTGTTGTACATTGAATTTAGATGGGATAAAATATACAAATAAGGATAAGATCCAAAATTTTTCTTACTGAAATGGAAAAATGTATTTCCTTTTCTATTACCTTAACCGTTCAACCTCGTACATCGTACAAGAGAGTATGTTACACTTTCAAAAAATAGGAATTACTGTGTTTCATAAGATTTGACCCATTGTAATTTCTTGAGTTGAATATTTGAAGTATTTAGAAGAAAATAAGAAAAACAAATAAATAAAAAGTAAAATAATTAAGAAAAATTCTAATAGGAAACTAAGAATAAAAAAACTTTTTATGCAACAAACATATCAATATGGGTGGATTATACCTTTCATTCCACTTCCCGTTCCTATATTCCTAGGGTTGGGTCTTCTTCTTTTTCCAACAACAGCAATCCAATTTCGTCGTATGTGGGCCTTTCAGAGTGTTTTATTGTTAAGTATAATCATGGTTTTTTCAATCAATCTGTCTATTCAACAAATAAATAGCAATTCTATTTATCAATATGTATGGTCTTGGCTCATTACTAACGATTTTTCTTTAGAATTGGGTTATTTGCTAGACCCACTTACTTCTATTATGTCAATATTAATCACTACCGTTGGAATTACGGTTCTTTTTTATAGTGATAATTATATGGCTCACGATCAATCCTATTTGAAATTTTTCACTTATATGAGTTTTTTTAGTACTTCAATGCTAGGATTAGTTACTAGTGCTAATTTGATACAAATTTATATTTTTTGGGAATTGGTGGGGATGTCTTCTTATCTATTAATTGGCTTTTGGTTCACACGACCTCTTGCGGCAAATGCCTGTCAAAAAGCTTTTGTAACTAATCGGGTAGGAGATTTTGGTTTATTAGTAGGAATTTTAGGGTTTTATTGGATAACGGGTAGTTTCGAATTTGAGGATTTATTCGAAATAGTGAATAACTTGATTTTTAATAATGAAGTAAATCCTTTATTTCTTACTTTGTGTGCTGTTCTATTATTTGCTGGTTCCGTTGCTAAATCTGCACAATTTCCCCTTCATGTCTGGTTGCCAGATGCTATGGAGGGGCCCACTCCTATTTCTGCTCTTATACATGCTGCCACTATGGTAGCAGCGGGAATTTTTCTTGTAGCTCGGCTTCTTCCTCTTTTCATAGTTATACCCTCCATAATGAATTTAATCTCGTTGATAGCAACAATAACAGTCTTATTAGGAGCTACTTTAGCTCTTGCTCAAAAAGACATTAAGAGAGGTTTAGCATATTCCACAATGTCACAATTGGGTTATATGATGTTAGCTCTTGGTATGGGATCTTATCGAAATGCTTTATTCCACTTGATAACTCATGCCTATTCCAAAGCATTATTATTTTTAGGATCAGGATCCATTATTCATTCAATGGAAAGGCTTG